TGTTGTTTGAATAGAAAATATTCAATTGAATATTGAATATAATAAATAAGAAGCATTTTTGTTTTCAAATCAAATAAATCATTATTTATCTATAATTCGTATAATTCGTTGGAACTAAATAAGGGGACCCGGCTAGGTACTGACCAGGCCGGGCCATCAGAATAAGAAGGGCCCTTCGAACGAAATCAAGACAAAGATGCCTTTTTTTTTTTCTTTTTTATTTCTAATTTATAGGCTCGTTCGAGCCCTTCCTTTATCTATAAAATATCTAAAAGAAAGTCCTGATTTCTATATCTCTATAGAATAGAAGAATATAGAATAGAAGAATAGAGAAAGAAGAGAAAGAAGAATAGAGAAAGAAGAGAAAGGAAGACTCCTTACATTATGTGTAATGTAGTAATTCTCTTTTTCAATTGGGAGAGGAGAGATGGCTGAGTGGACTAAAGCGTCGGATTGCTAATCCGTTGTACGAGTTATTCGTACCGAGGGTTCGAATCCCTCTCTTTCCCTTTCCGTTGATGACTTGATTTTTTTATTTTCATTTTCTTTTCCAATTTTCTTAGGATTTTATCTATTCCACACGTTTAACTAAGATTTGAAAAATGGAAAATGAACTAAGGAAAAACCCTTTGGATTTTATTCTTCACGTTGTCCAGGATTACGTCCTGGATCATTAGATAGGAATCCAAAGATGAAGAGAGAAACAAAAAATATCACTACGGTATAAACGAAGAGTTTCAGAGTAAGCATTAGACAATCTCCAAGATAAGATGATTAAAAAAAAAATAAATAAAGAGAATAGATCTTCCACTTTTCTACCACATATCCCATTTTGACACCAAAAAATGAGGTTTTTCTAGAAATAGAAAGAAATTGTCAGAAATTCAGTTGGAGTAAGAGTTTTTCATTAACAAAAACTTCTTTCATATCCAAATTCGATATTGTGGGAGACCCTAATATACTAGGGTTTAGGGCCTTTCACTGGAAAAAGGGTCAAAAAGGGGGAGGAAATGGGCTAAGCCGGATTTAGGGCGACTATCCAAGAATTTCAATGTGTGACTCGAGGGTTCAGACTCTAAAACTTATCTGATTTTATCAATTGTTAGAATTCTGTTAGAATTCTTTCTCGAAGAAATCATGAATTTTCTAGGATATTTATTAAGGATCTCATCGAAAACTTACAGCAGCCTGCCAAACAAAGGCTAAGAGAAAAAAAAACACAGGTATGACTGGCATAACATCTACGATTGGATTCAAAAAGGCATAGGCTTCGGGCAATTTGCCGAAGAAAAAACTACTTGAATAAGGGGCATAATTAAGACAAATAGAGATCAAACTAAAGATATTAAGCATAACAGACATTTTGTTCTTGGAGATAATTGCATTTTGATTGAATTCTTAATATAAGGAAAAAGAAAGTAAATAAGTAAGGTATACAAAAAATCCTTCTTTCTTTTTTTTTGAACCCACCCAATCAAAAATCCTCCAATTCTCAAAAGAGAATAGAAGAAATCATACTTTCATACAATATCTTAATTGAATTATATGTAATGATCAATAAATTGAGTTGAATTCTATATCTATTCTATATGGATCAAAATCCTAGGAATTCTATAGATATTTGGGCTGGAGTTGACAAACAAGCAATCCCAATATTATACTTTCTTAGTGTAGATTAGAAATGGAAATGGGGCGTGGCCGAGTGGTAAGGCACCGGGTTTTGGTCCCGTTCTTCGAAGGTTCGAAACCTTCCGTCCCATATTTTTTTTGAATAAAGATTGTTTTCTTAAACAACGCTCTCTAATGTTAGAGAGAATGTGATCCTTTTTTATCTTATATGAATCATATCTTTTTCATAAACTGAACGGAATTGAGTTCAAATTACACGCAGCTGGACCTGAATCTTTTTATTTTTATCAGGTAAGATGAGAACATGGAGTTTGAATTCAAAAAGGTTGGGTGGGCTTTTCATCATATGCTCATTCCCTTTGATATTTAGGGAAGTTAGTTACTTAGAAAAACTTTCCATCCCATACTTTTTTTTTTCATTTTCAATGATGGACGTATTTTGAATCGAGATGCAAAAGAATCTATATTCCCTATTTCTTATTTTTTATCCCGTAAATGCAGAAGTCTAATTAGTAATTATATTTTTCTCGGGATCTCGGAATTCGAAATAAGAGCGAGTTCTTGGTACTAATTAAATTCAATCACAATCAATAGGACTAAGTCTCTTAGTAGGTTAGACTAAAGCTTGACTAAATTTGGACTTCTTCTTTGTCTTTGTCACTAGACAAGTCATTTCCCATCCCGGATCAGGATTCCTTTTTTTATTTATGCTCTATCATTTCCATAGAAAGAATAGAAAGAATAGGGGAGTGGATAGGAGCTAATCAGTATTAATTTAAATATCTCTGTCTCTCCAAATCTCATTCCAAAATGATCAAATAACATATAAATAACATGGATATGTTATTTATATATGTATATGTTATATATGTTATGGAATCGATATATATATTTTTTTTGAATCTCATTTTCTTATTTTTTTTTAGGTATTTTATTTTTTTGTTTGGCTATAATGAAGAGTTGTAAATCTATGTAACGATTACAATAGTCTTTCGGTTTTTGTGAAAAAGGTTTGGGATCCCTTAAATTTAGTTAAACTTCAATTAGTTAAATTAAGTATTATAGAATATCTATAACAGTGACAATTCTTCAGTCTATCTGATGGATATGCAAACCCCTACCTATTTTTTCGGTTTTTATTTTCGCAATCAGATGAAAAGAATAAAGATTCAAATCTTCCCTTACATCCGTTTTTTGTCCATCTCATGAAAAAAAAAATGGGATTTCTTTCTTCTTTTATCTAATCTATTTATCTATTTAAAATCAGGAATGGGTCAATTGAAAAAAAAAAAGACTTATCTTCCCTAAGATGATTAAATGCGATCCTTACTATTTTTCTTCAAATCAAATAATGATGTCTAAATAGGAACCTTTTTCCATTCGAAATAGTTTTAATAAATATTTCGAATGATTCCTTGTAAGTTGAATCTTTGGTACTCAAAAAGTAGGAAATAGGTCAATCTATCCTATTGAGTCACTTGAAGTTGCAGATTCAAAAAGAACTTATTTCTTCGTTTATCTATTTCTTTAACATATATATGTTAAAGGTAGTGTCTTGCTAAGACTTCTTCAGAAAAATCTTTACACATATCCACATATCCTATAGAATCCACATAATCCACAGATCCTATATAGAAATAGAATAGAAGAAAAAGTATAGAGTACGATGTCTATGTACAACTGAACCAATGACTATTCATGATTCAATGATTGAATCAATTTTATACCAGTTCCAGATAAGAGGACTACTATGATAAAACTTCGTTTGAAACGATGTGGTAGAAAGCAACGTGCGACTTGGTGGATGGATCTGTTGTGGTTTATTATAGCCGCTATCATATTCTATATAATTATATGAAGTTTACGTCTCTTTACCGATTTTCTGTTTCAGGTTATTATAATTAGATATAAGATTGACGGCCCTCTTTCCTCGACATCGCTTGCTCTGTTTTTCACGAACCCTTTCCTTTTGTTTCCTAGTCTTGGGTTGTAAATAGTCCACGATGGAGCTCGAGTAGAAAGGATTAGTTCATTTCTCGGGGGCAAGGATCTAGGGTTAATGCCAATCAATAAATTGGAACAACTTCGTAAATATATCTTCGATATAGAAATGGAAAGGATCCAAAGTGTATCACGCGGAAATCAACTGCCCGTAGGATTCTTTGATAGAAAGAAATCACAAAAAGGGTATGTTGCTGCCATTTTGAAAGGATTAAGAAGCGCACCGAAGTAATGTCTAAACCCAATGATTTAAAACAAAGAAAAGAAAAGGGATCCAAGAACAAGAAAACACCATTTTTATTGTCTCGATAGTCTCAATAACTGGATCAGACTGAAGAATCAAAATCGAATTTTAAACGAGACAAACAAAAGGGGGTAAAGACCACTCAATAAATGAAATTGATTAAAGGTTTTTTCCTTTAAGCTATTTGAAAGTTATCCAACTTGAGTTATGAGTACGAATGGTTTCTTTTTGATTTTCAAGAAGGAAGAAGAATAAAAAGACTTCAATCATAGTCTAATTTTTTTTCTAGGCGCATTTGTCATTTATTAGAATTCCATACATAGACAAAACTTCGAATCAAATCATTTTTTCTCGAGCCGTATGAGGAGAAAACTTCCTATACGTTTCTAGGGGAGGTTTTGTTCATCTACATCTATCCCAATGAGCCGTCTATCAAATCGTTGCAATTGATGTTCGATCCCGAAGAGAAGGAAAAGCTCTTCGAAAGGTGGGTTTTTATGATCCAATAAAGAATCAAACTTATTTAAACGTTCCTGCCATTCTATATTTCCTTGAAAAAGGTGCTCAACCTACAGGAACTGTTCAGGATATTTTAAAGAAGGCGGAAGTTTTTAAGGAACTTCGACCTAATCAAACGAAACTCAATTAAAGAAGTAACAAGGGGGGTAGTGATTTGTATATAACTTTGTATAATTTTTCTCTACTCTTTTTCCCCCTTCATCCTGATCCTGCTTTATTCCTATCTATTTCTCATTGCTTTTGTCGAATTCCATGGTCAATAAAAGCAAAACCTTAGTTTATTGATCATATGAATCTGAAATTCGGACATTTCATTTCTTTCAATTATGCGGTTTTCCTTGGAATTTGACTAACCAACAAGAAGGAATCCAGTTTGCTTATTCCACTTAGATTGATGGAATAGATTAATAATCCGATATTTTTTTTCCATTGTATTCTTTTCTCAACTTTTATATTGACAACAGTGTATCGAACAAATAGAATTATATTGACAACAGTGTATCGAACAAATAGAATTAAGTGAAGTGGATCTATTTATTTCCGACCCATAGGTTTGTTGGTTTGTTTTTTTACTTTACCTCATTCAAATGAGGCTTTCTTTGATATT